GGTCTTAGGTCTCATTTCAATTGTGAAATATATCGTTTGTGGAAACGTTTCCTAAAAGGAAAAAGGTTTCCATTGTACTAAGCTAAGGACGGGAAGGAAGAAAGCGAGTGATCTGGTAATTCCTCATCCTCAAAGCAGTCCTTCCTGTAGTATCAACAAATAAGTAATTATAGGAGTAAAGTGTTGATATAATTCGAAGAAGCAAACGGCAATTTAATTTCAAGTTAATAAAGAAAAAAAGTAAAATAAGTATGTAATCTAAGGTACTTTTTTACATTTCTAAGATTAAACAAAAGGATTCGCAAATAAAAGCGCTAATGCCACAACCAGTCCGTAAATTGTTAAAGCTTCCATAAAAGCTAGACTAAGCAATAAAGTACCTCGTATTTTACCCTCTGCTTCTGGTTGTCTCGCAATACCCTCTACAGCTTGGCCTGCAGCAGTACCTTGACCAACTCCGGGTCCAATAGAAGCAAGTCCTACAGCCAATCCAGCAGCAATAACGGAAGCGGCAGAAATCAGTGGATTCATGGTAAGTTCCTCGCACCAAAAAAAAAAAGAAATGGTTAATGATACAATCAACCAATGAATTATTACTTAATTTTATCATTAAGTTTGATCATTAAGATCTATTGGGTCGGAGTAACTAAAAACTAATGATAATATTACTGAATCATCAGAACTACTTCGATATCTCGTTTTTTGTTTCTACCCATGATGAAGTTTTTGTAAATCCATATACATAAGGCTCTAGTTATTGCATTTCTTTCTTTCCAACCATTCTTTCATTCCATCCTTCGTTCTTTACTCTTCTATATCCTTGAGTTCATCTGTTTTTTCATCCAATCCACAATCACAAATGAAACAGAAGAAAGGACTTGACTTATCTTGTAATCCATCTAATCTAAATGCAGTAAACTGCAATCAAATCAATATATGCAATCATCAATATATGCAATGGATATCAATATGATCGATATCAACGATATCAATATATCAATATAACGATATCAATACATATATATATATAAATATATATATATATTTATATATATTTTTATATTGATTTTGCTAACTATATATATATCTATATATATTACATATATATGGCAATATATATAGATATATATATAGTTAGTTAGTATATAGGTAAGGCATAAGGACTTCTATTTATATATAGATAGGACTATATAACTAGTGAATATCTAATATTACATATACATATTACATATACATTTCTTTCTTCCATAACGTAAACTGGCCACATTTTATATTGAATCGGATTATAGAATCATTCCTCGAAACCCACACAAAAAGTGGCTGGACTTATAGACATTACATACATCTAGTGTGACCTCCCCGACCCATCTTTTTTTTTTTTACAATTCCGTAATATCGTTCATCTTCTCTCCTACGACTCTAGGTCATATATTCATACGTATTTATATCTATTATGTTCTCCAACCAAGCAGATTATCTTGAACCATGCATGAATTTGGATAAGCTAAAAAAAAAAAGACTATTTCGAAAACTAGTCAATGATGACCTTCCATGGATTCGCCTATATAAGCCGCGGCTAACGTTGCAAAAATAAGAGCTTGAATACCACTTGTAAATAATCCAAGAAACATGACAGGTATAGGAACTACTGAAGGGACTAAAGAAACAAGAACAACAACTACTAATTCATCAGCCAATATATTCCCGAAAAGTCGAAAACTAAGAGATAAGGGTTTTGTGAAATCTTCTAGGATGTTAATTGGTAAAAGTATTGGAGTTGGTTTGATGTATTTCTCGAAATAACCCAACCCTTTTTTGGTAAGACCTGCATAAAAATATGCCACTGACGTGGGTAAAGCTAAAGCAACAGTAGTATTTATATCATTCGTGGGCGCAGCTAACTCCCCATGAGGTAACTGTATGATTTTCCAAGGTAAAAGGGCACCTGACCAATTAGAAACAAAAATAAATAGGAACATAGTTCCAATAAAGGGAACCCAAGGTCCATATTCTTCTCCAATCTGGGTCTTGCTCAAGTCTCGAATAAATTCAAGGACATATTCAAAGAAATTCTGACCGTCGGTCGGAATGGTTTGTGGATTCCGAACAGCTATGATGGCTGAACCTAACAAGATAGCAATTACGATCCAAGAAGTGATAAGTACTTGGGCATGGATTTGTAAACCTCCTATTTGCCAATAGAAATGTTGGCCTACTTCTACACCCGATATATCGTATAACCCATTGAGTGTTTTAATGTAACATGGTATAACATTCATATTGTCCTCTGATAGAAATTGAACTTCAAAAAAGGAATTAGTTTGATTCAACCATTTCTTTCTCAACTCACCAACTTGAATCATTAATCATATATTTAGGATACCAAGAAATCACATAACATCATAATATATATCAATATCCCCAGCTCTTTTTTTTTTATCTATTTTTAAAAATTCAAAAAAAAAAGTAACCGATCCAATAAATCTATGGAGTTGCCCAATAATTAACATTAACTAATTTTATTATTCTTAATCTTAATCATAATCAACGATTTCTTATATAGCTAGAACGACCTTCACAAATTGCGGATACTAATTTGTTAAGAATCAATCGAATTGAAGCTATAGCGTCATCGTTGGCTGGAATCGAAATATCTGCAAGACCCGGGTCACAATTTGTATCGATTAAACAAATCGTTGGAATCCCCAAAATGGCACATTCTCGAAGAGCCGTATATTCTTCTTGCTGATCAACGATGATCACAATATCAGGCAATCCCGTCATATATTTGATCCCACCGAGATATGTTTGCAAGGTAGATAATTTTCTCTTCAACATTGCTGCATCTCTTTTGGGGAGACGGTTGAGTTTCCCCATCTTTTCTTCTGCTCTTAAGTCCCTGAACTTATAAAGTCTCGTTTCCGTAGTGGACCAATTCGTTAACATACCACCGAGCCATTTTTGATTAATAAAATGAGACCGAGCCCTTATTGCAGCTGATGCTACTGAATCCGATGCTTTATTTTTGGTACCGACGATTAAGAAGTTTTTTCCCCTACTTGCTGCATCAAAAACTAAATCACAGGCTTCTGATAAAAAACGAGCAGTTCTAGCGAGATTTGTAATATGAATACCTTTACGCTTTGCAGAAATGTAAGGGGCCATTCTAGGATTCCATTTCTTAGTACCATGACCAAAATGAACTCCTGCTTCCATCATCTCTTCCAAATTGATGTTCCAATATCTTCTTGTCATTTTTTCCCACACTTCCTTTTTGTTTTTTCTTTTTCGTATTATTAACAAAGAGACGAGGTACCTTGAAATAAATAATTGTTCCGATGGAACCTTTTACCGGGGATTGACCATTGATACACAGCACAAACCATAAATTTTTTTAATTACTTATTTTATTTATTACCAAATCAATAATCAGACCAGTATAGTTAAAAGATAGTTAAAGTGAAAATGAATCTGCTCTTAGGAATCATTAAATCGCATAAATGATTGTTCTGATGTCTCATGTAAATTTGTCTCATGGAAATTGTTTGTCGCGTAAGAACAAAATAATTCTCTATGGTGTAACAAAATATCTCTCATTTCCAACTCGAATAGATTTTTTCTTTTGATTTCCAAATAAATGTTTTTGTCTTGCCTTGAACGGTGCACAAATTTTTGGAATCCGGTACCAACAGGTATAATCCCCCCCAGAACAACGTTCTCTTTCAGGCCTTTCAACCAATCAATACGACCTCGTAGAGCAGCTTTTGCTAAAACTCGAGCGGTTTCTTGAAAACTTGCTTCGGATATGAAACTTTGAGTATTCAGAGACGCTCTTGTTATTCCCAATGAGATTGCCCGATAACAGATCGATTCGTCCAAAGCGCGCCCTGCTCGTTCCGCTCGCAACAATCCAATTAATTCTCCAGGCGAAAAAACATTAGACATTCCATCTTCTGAAACCAACACTTTTGATGTTACTTGACGTACAATAATCTCTATATGTCTATTATGGATCTGTACCCCCTGGGATCGATAAACCTTTTGGATCTTATTAACCAAAGAGATACGACTTTGGGCTATGGTTAGCTCAGCTCCAATCAAAAACCCCCAGGGGATCCCAAGAATTCTTGGTATATGCTCGTTCCAACCTTCAACTCTCCTTTCGAGGTTCATCGATATTGAATCAATCGAACGCACTTCTAAGATTTGTTCTACTTTTGGAAGACCTTGCGTTATGTCACCAGATCTCGATTTTTCATATATAAATGTAACTAATGTATCTCCTTCGTAAAGGATTTTCCCATAATGACCATGAACAGTTGCTCCAGGAGTAGCCAAATAAGACTTAGCCGATCTTATAACTAAAAAGTCGACATTAACAATTAAAATTTGACCAGATTTTTTTACGTGTGGTTCGTATTTAAATAGACATACATTTTCACAAATAAATTGTCCAAGGCTAATTTTGATCGATGTCTCTTCACAATAATCATGATAGAGAAAGCACCAATTCAAATGGAATGGGTTCAAAATGATGTTACTGCATAGATCGGGATTATAAATCCTCCTATTTTCATCTATTAAACAGTATTTAAGTACTTGAAGTACTTGGAAAATCTGTTTCAAATTGTCAAGTAGCAAATATTTCTTTAACACGATCTGATTATGAGTTATTAAATGGTAAAATGAATAAAAATTCGATATTTTAGGTACAATAGTGCCTAAGGGACCTAAATAATCCCTAATTGGAATTAGGGAATCCAATTCTTTTGTCACATTGTTATATTTCGAACTATTGAATGGACCAATTCGAGAACAATTGGATGATGACAAAATTAGCAAAGATTGGCATTTCTTATTTCGATTCAACAACATACCAATAGTTCCTTGATGTTGGCTAAGTGATTGAATCTTCGCCTTGGAATAAAAAGGATTGATATTGGTGCAATCTAATCCATTATCGGGGATCAATCCGGAACTTGCCCTATCATACCTTTTTC